CGTAATAATAGAGTTTTCATAATATTTTTGTATATATAAATTTATTTATTTATTGTGTTTACTAAATTAATTTATTAATATTAATTTAATAAATTATTTAAATTTATTATTAATTTTTATTTTGTTTTATAAAGTTTTATTTTGGCTTTAAAATTTGTTATCAGTTTAATTTATATGTAAATTTTTGTGAGTATTTTTATTTATTTTAATAGTAAATAATTTTTTTATTAATTGCAGTAATTAATATTATTAATTAAAGAAATTTAGAAATAGTAATATTGTATAGTATTGGCTAAATTTGTGCCAGCAGCCGCGGTTATACGAATAATGCAAATAAATTGTTTTAGTTTGAGTTAAATTGATTATTTGTGAAATATAAATAAATTTATTAAGTGAAATTTTAAATTTATATTAATTTTAATTAAAGTAATTAAAGCTTGAAAATTTTATTAATAAACTAGGATTAGATACCCTATTATTTAAAATGTGTATTATAGAACTAAGGTAGTAGTAGTTATGATCTTGAAACTTAAAAAATTTGGCGGTATTTTAGTCTATTCAGAGGAACTTGTCTAATAATCGATAATCCACGATGGACCTTACTTAAATTTGTATTCAGTTTATATACCGTCGTTATTAGAATATTTTATAAGAAAGTTAATTTTCAAGATTTTTAAAAAGAAAATATATCAGATCAAGGTGTAGCTTATGTTTAAGTATAGATGAGTTACAATAAAATTATTTAAATGGATATAAATTTGAAAAATTTGTTGAAAGTGGATTTGATAGTAAAATTATAAAGATTAATAATTTGATTTTAGCTCTAAAATATGCACACATCGCCCGTCACTCTTATTATTAAGGTAAGATAAGTCGTAACATAGTAGATGTACTGGAAAGTGTACCTAGAATGCAATTTAAAGCTTATTTAGTAAAGTATTTCATTTACATTGAAAAGATTTTTGTGCGAATCAATATAAATTGATTATATTTTATTTATTTTCTAATTTTTTTTTTAGTATAAATTATTAAAAGTAATTATTACAATAATTGTTTAAGTATTTTATAAAGAAAAAATAATTTTAATTATAGTTAAATAGTACTGTGAAGGAAAATTGAAATAATATGAAAAATTAATATTTTAAAAGAAAATTTAATTTATTGTACCTTGTGTATCAGGGTTTATTAAATAAAAATTATTTATTTTAATTTTCTCGATTTTAAAAGAGTTAATATATTATAAAAGTTAATGTGATAAAATTATTTTGTATATTATATTAGAAATGAAATGTTATTCGTTTTTAAAGGTATCTAGTTCTTTAAGAAATAAATTTAATTTATAAATTTTATATTATTTAGTTAAATGTATTAATTAAATAATTATTTTATTTTAATATTTTATGGGATAAGCTATGAAATAAATTTTTAAAAATTATTAAATAAATTAATAAATATAAGCTTAGAAATAGTTATTATTAGTAAAATTGTTATAATTTATTTTATTATATTAATTATTTATTAAATTTTAATTATGTATTAAAGTATTTATTTTAATTATTGAAATAAAAAAATAATGATAGAATTAGTATATTATATTGTATAAATATTAATAATTGATAAGTTTTTTTAAAGAATTCGGCAAAAATAATGTTCGCCTGTTTAACAAAAACATGTCTTTTTGAATTTTTTTTTAAGTCTGACCTGCCCACTGAATAATTTAAATGGCCGCAGTATATTAACTGTGCAAAGGTAGCATAATCATTAGTCTTTTAATTGAAGGCTGGTATGAATGGTTGGACGAGATATTAACTGTTTCATAAAAATTTATAATAAAATTTTATTTTTTAGTCAAAAAGCTAAAATATAATTAAAAGACGAGAAGACCCTATAAATCTTTATATATATAAATTATTAGAATTTTTTAGATTTTTTTTATTATAATAATTAATTATATTTTATTGGGGTGATATTAAAATTTAATAAACTTTTAATTTTTAAAATCATTGATTTATGAATAGTTGATCCGTTAATAGCGATTAAAAAAATAAGTTACTTTAGGGATAACAGCGTAATTTTTTTGGAGAGTTCATATCGATAAAAAGGATTGCGACCTCGATGTTGGATTAAGATATAATTTTAGGTGTAGCTGCTTAAATTTTAAGTCTGTTCGACTTTTAAATTCTTACATGATCTGAGTTCAAACCGGTGTAAGCCAGGTTGGTTTCTATCTTTAATAAATTAAAATATTTCAGTACGAAAGGACCTAATATTTAATAAATAATTATTTTTATATTGAATATAATTAATTTATACTATTTTGGCAGATTAGTGCAATAAATTTAGAATTTATTTATGTGAATTTTATCACAAATAGTACTTGTTTTTTATAGAAAATTTATTATTTATTGTTGGTAGCTTATTGTTAATTATTTTTGTATTAGTAAGAGTTGCTTTTTTAACTTTATTAGAACGTAGGGTTTTGGGTTATATTCAAATTCGTAAGGGACCTAATAGGGTAGGGTTTGTAGGAATTCCTCAACCTTTTTGTGATGCAATCAAATTATTTACTAAGGAACAAACTTATCCTTTATTATCAAATTATATATCTTATTATTTTTCTCCTATTTTTTCTTTATTTCTTTCTTTATTAATTTGAATATGTATACCGTTATTTATTAAGTTATTTTCTTTTAATTTAGGTTTATTATTTTTTTTATGTTGTACGAGTTTAGGGGTTTATACTGTAATAGTTGCTGGTTGATCTTCTAATTCTAATTATGCTTTATTAGGAGGATTACGGGCAGTAGCTCAAACTATTTCTTATGAAGTTAGTTTAGCTTTGGTTTTATTAAGTTTTATTTTTTTAATTGGAGGTTATAATATATTAATATTTTATAAGTATCAAATATTTATTTGATTTTTATTTATTATATTTCCAATGGCTTTGGTTTGGTTTAGAATTTCTTTAGCAGAAACTAATCGAACTCCTTTTGATTTTGCAGAGGGAGAGTCTGAATTAGTTTCTGGGTTTAATGTAGAGTATAGAAGAGGAGGATTTGCTTTAATTTTTTTGGCTGAATATGCAAGTATTTTATTTATAAGAATGTTATTTTGTGTAATATTTTTAGGTAGAGATTTATTTTCTTTATTGTTTTATATTAAGTTAACTTTTGTTTCTTTTATATTTATTTGAGTTCGAGGTACTTTACCTCGATTTCGATATGATAAGTTAATATATTTAGCTTGAAAAAGATTTTTACCTTTTTCATTAAATTTTTTATTATTTTTTGTAGGATTAAAAATTTTTTTAATAAATTTAATTTAAATAATTTTTTTTAGTAAAGTTAATAGAAAAATTAATTTCTATCTTATGTTTTCAAAACATATGCTTATTTCAAGCTCATTAACTAGTTTAATAGGTTATCTCATCATTTAATAAATAGTGGATTAAATATAAAATAAGAGAAGTATATTACTGTTAAGATTTGTCCAATTAAAATATATGGGTCTTCAACTGGTCGAGCTCCAATTCATGTTAATAAAATTACAGTAACTGTTATTAATCAAAATAAAATTTGATTAATTGGGTAAAATTGAATTCCTCGGAATTTACTTAAATGATAAAATGGTAGAATAGCTAAAATGGCAATAGAAAAAACAAGTGCAATTACTCCTCCTAATTTATTAGGAATAGATCGTAAAATTGCATAAGCAAATAAGAAATATCATTCAGGTTGAATGTGAATAGGTGTAACTAAAGGATTTGCTGGAATAAAATTATCTGGGTCTCCTAAAAAATATGGATTAATGAGTACTAATAGAATTATAATTAAGGTTATTACAATAAATCCTACAATATCTTTAAATGTAAAGTATGGATGAAATGGAATTTTATCAATATTTGAATTTAATCCTATAGGATTATTTGATCCTGTTTCATGCAGGAATAAAATGTGAATTAATGTTATTGCAAGAACAATGAAAGGTAGAATGAAGTGAAAAGTAAAGAATCGTGTAAGAGTTGCATTATCAACTGCAAATCCCCCTCATACTCATTGTACTAAGTCAATTCCTAAATAAGGGATAGCTGAAAGTAAATTAGTAATTACAGTAGCTCCTCAAAAAGATATTTGTCCTCATGGTAATACATATCCTATGAAAGCAGTTCCTATTACTAAAAATAAAATAATTACTCCTACTAATCAAGTAGAAGTAAATAAGTAAGATCCATAATAAATTCCTCGTCCTACGTGTAGATAAATGCAAATAAAGAAAAATGATGCACCATTAGCGTGTATAGTTCGTAATAATCATCCATAATTTACATCTCGGCAGATGTGATTAACTCTATTGAAAGCTAAATTAATATCTGCTGTGTAATGTATAGCTAAAAATAATCCAGTAATAATTTGAATTATTAAACATAAAAATAAAAGTGAGCCAAAATTTCATCATGCAGAGATATTAATTGGTGCTGGAAGATCTACTAGGGCATTATTTGCAATTTTAATAAGGGGGTGTTTAATTCGTAAAGGTTTGTTCATTAGTTAAATATAGGTCGTAAGGGTCCCTTAAATAATTTAGTAATTTTAACTACAGCAATGAGAGTAATTAATAAATAATTTATTAATATAATAGTTAATAAATTAGTTGGATAATTATATAATTTTATTAGCGATATAGAATTTTCTATAATATATGAATTTATGTTAATAATTGATTGAATTTCTATATTTATATATTGTGTAATAATATTTTTATCAATAATAATTAATACACAAATTCTTATAATAAATAAAGAAATTGTTGTAATTATTAATTTAATTGATAATGAAAATATTTCATTAGATGCTAAGGATGTAACATAAATAAATAAAACTAATATTCCTCCTAAGAATACTAAAAATAAGATATATGAAAATCAGAATGTTTTAGTTATTAATCCTGACATTAAAGAAATTAATGTTGTTTGAATTAATAAAATTAATCCTATGGCTAAGGGGTGTTTTATATTAAAGAAAATAAAGTTAAAGATGATTAATAATGTTAATAAGATTCATTGTATAATTTCAGGAGATAGTTTAATTAAAATATTAATTTTGGGGATTAATGATAAAGAAATTTCTTTTCTCTTGAAGTTTTAAAAGAATTTTTCTTATTTTTGATTTACAAGACCAATGTTTTTATTAAACTATTAAAACTAATGTTAATAATTTTAAATTGAATTTTATCAAGTATTTTATTTATTATAGGAGTATTTACTTTTGTTTCTAATCGTAAACATTTATTGTCTATATTATTAAGATTAGAATATATTGTTTTAAGTTTATTTTTATTATTATTTATTTATTTAAATATATTTAATTTTGAATTTTTTTTTAGAATAATGTTTTTAACTTTTAGAGTATGTGAGGGGGCGTTGGGTCTTTCTATTTTAGTTAGAATAATTCGTACTCATGGAAATGATTATTTTCAAAGATTTAATATTTTACAATGTTAAAAATTATTATTTTTGTTTTATTTTTAATTCCTTTATGTTTAATATATAATATCTATTGAATGGTACAGAGTTTTTTATTTTTATTAAGATTTATTTTTATTATAATAAATATATATAGAAATTATTTTATATCAATTTCTTATTTTTTTGGTTGTGATATAATTTCTTATGGATTGATTTTGTTGAGTTTGTGAATTGTTTCTTTGATGTTAATAGCTAGAGAGTCTGTTTATAAATATAGTAATTATGTAAATTTATTTTTGGTTAATATAATTTTGTTATTATTATTATTAGTATTAACTTTTAGAAGAATAAGATTATTTATATTTTATTTATTTTTTGAAAGTAGTTTAATTCCTACTTTGTTTCTTATTTTAGGTTGAGGATATCAACCGGAGCGTTTGCAGGCTGGAGTATATTTATTATTTTATACTTTACTAGTTTCTTTACCTATGTTAGTTGGAATTTTTTATACATATAAGGTTACAGGTACAATAAATTTTTATTTATTAAATAATTATATTTTTGATTTGGAAATTTTATATTTTTCATTATTAATGGCTTTTTTAGTTAAAATACCTATGTTTTTAGTTCATTTATGACTTCCTAAGGCTCATGTAGAAGCTCCTGTTTCTGGTTCTATAATTTTAGCAGGGATTATATTAAAGTTAGGGGGTTATGGATTATTACGAGTTTTGTCTTTTTTACAATTAATAGGTTTAAAATTTAATTATATTTGAATTAGAATTAGATTAGTGGGAGGTGTTTTAGTTAGTTTAATTTGTTTGCGTCAAACAGATTTAAAATCTTTAATTGCTTATTCATCAGTTGCTCATATAGGGATTGTTTTAGCGGGATTAATAACTTTAACTTATTCAGGTATTTGTGGTTCTTATACTTTAATAATTGCTCATGGATTATGTTCTTCAGGATTGTTTTGTTTGGCTAATATTACTTATGAACGATTAGGGAGTCGTAGATTATTAATTAATAAGGGTTTATTAAATTTTATACCTTCTATAGCTTTGTGGTGATTTTTATTAAGTTCTGCTAATATAGCAGCTCCTCCTACATTAAATTTATTAGGGGAAATTTCTTTAATTAATAGAATTGTTAGCTGATCATGATTTTCAATATTAATATTATCATTATTATCTTTTTTTAGAGCTGCATATACCTTATATTTATATGCTTATAGACAACATGGAAAAATTTTTTCAGGATTATATTCATTTAGTGGAAGTTCTGTTCGTGAGTTTTTGCTATTGTTTTTACATTGATTTCCTTTAAATTTATTAATTTTAAAGGGTGATATATGTATATTATGATTATATTTAAATAGTTTAAAAAAAATTTTGATTTGTGGTGTCAATGATGAGAGTTATTCTCTTTAAATCGTGAAATATTTATCGATTTGTACAATTAGATTTGTTAGATTATTTATTTTTAGTTTATTAAGTTTTTTATTAGGAATTATTTTTATTATAAGTGATTATAGAATTTTTATTGAATGAGAAGTAGTTTCTTTAAATTCAATAAATATTGTAATAACTTTATTATTTGATTGAATAAGTTTAATTTTTATATCTTTTGTATTAATAATTTCTTCTTTAGTAATTTATTATAGAAAAGAATATATAATAAATGATTTTAAGATTAATCGATTTATTATATTAGTATTAATATTTGTTAGTTCAATAATATTATTAATTATTAGTCCGAATTTAATTAGAATTTTATTAGGGTGAGATGGATTAGGGCTTGTTTCTTATTGTTTAGTAATTTATTTTCAAAATGTAAAATCTTACAATGCTGGTATATTGACAGCGTTGTCTAATCGAATTGGGGATGTTGCTTTATTATTAGCTATTTCTTGAATATTAAATTATGGGAGTTGAAATTATATTTTTTATTTAGAATTTATAAAAAGTGATTTAGAAATATTAATTGTTGGGAGTTTAATTAGTTTAGCGGCAATAACTAAGAGTGCTCAGATTCCTTTTTCTTCTTGATTACCTGCTGCTATAGCTGCTCCAACTCCTGTTTCTGCTTTAGTTCATTCATCTACTTTAGTAACAGCTGGGGTTTATTTATTAATTCGTTTTAATATTGTATTAAGAAGATCTTGAATAGGAAATTTATTATTATTAATTTCTGGATTGACTATATTTATAGCTGGATTAGGTGCTAATTATGAATTTGATTTAAAAAAAATTATTGCTTTATCTACTTTAAGTCAGTTAGGTTTAATAATAAGAATTTTATCTATTGGATATTATAAGTTAGCTTTTTTTCATTTATTGACACATGCTTTATTTAAAGCTTTATTATTTATATGCGCTGGAGCTATTATTCATAATATAAATAATTGTCAAGATATTCGTTTGATAGGTTGTTTAAGATTAGTAATACCTTTAACTTCTTCATGTTTTAATGTAGCTAATTTGGCGTTGTGTGGTATGCCTTTTTTAGCAGGGTTTTATTCTAAGGATTTAATTTTAGAAATAGTTTCTTTTTCATATATTAATTTTTTTTCCTTTTTTTTATTTTTTTTTTCTACTGGTTTAACAGTTTGTTATTCATTTCGTTTAGTTTATTATACAATAACTGGAGATTCCAATTTTTTTTCTTTAAATGTGTTGAATGATGAGGGGTGAGTTATATTAAAGAGTATAATAGGTTTATTATTTTTGAGAATTTTTGGAGGTAGAATATTAAGATGGTTAATTTTTTCTAGTCCAATATTGATTATTTTGCCTTATTATTTAAAATTATTAACTTTATTTGTTTGCATTATAGGGGGATTAATAGGTTATTTAATTTCTAATATTTCTTTATTTTTTTTCAATAAAGCTTTAAGAAATTATAAAAGTTCTTATTTTTTAGGGTCAATATGATTTATACCTTATATTTCTACTTATGGTATTATGAATTATTCATTAATTGTTGGTAAATTAGTTGTTAAATCATTTGATCAAGGTTGATCAGAGTATTTTGGAGGTCAATATTTATATTATAATTTAGTGAATAATTCTCAATTAAATCAGATATTACAAAATAATAATTTAAAGGTTTATTTATTAAGTTTTATTCTTTGAATTGTAATTATGTATTTATATATAATTTGTTTTTATTCAAATAGCTTATAATTAGAGTATAACACTGAAGATGTTAGGGAGATAAATTTATCTATGAATAAGTATAGTGAATTTTTTTTAGTAATTTATAAAAAGAATTTTTTTAATTTTACAATGAAAATGTAATGTTTTTATTAAACTATATAAATTAAAGAAGTATAAATGGAATTTAACCATTAAAAGATAAAAGTTAGCAGCTTTTTCTTGATCATCATACTTCTTTAATTGGAGTTTATATCTCATTTCTATCATTAACAGTGATAAGCCTCTTTTTGGCTTCAATTAAAGAATAAGGGTAAATTATACCTAAAATTAGGTCGAAACTAATTGCAATTTATCGCTTCATATTCAAGGTAGATTGAATAATCAATACTTTTTGAATGCAAACCAAATGTTATAGTTAACTACAACCCTATTATTTAGATCAATTTAGTATTCCTTGATTTCATTCATGATAAAGTCCGATAAGTAAAATTATAATGAAAATAATTGATGTGGTTGTTCATATAAAAAGATTAGAAAATTTAATAATATAAATAATTGGTAAAATTAATGCGATTTCTACATCAAAAATAAGAAAAATAATTGTAATTAGAAAGAATCGTAGAGAAAAAGGTAAACGGGAAGAAGATTTTGGGTCAAATCCGCATTCAAATGGAGAAGATTTTTCTCGATCAACTAGTGTTTTTTTTGATAGTATAGATGCTATTAATATAACTAATATAGAGATTATTATAATAATTAAACTTATTGTTAAAATTGATAAAATTATCTATACTATTAATAATAGACTTTATGATTGGAAGTCAAATATACTTTTTATATTATATAGATAATTAATTATTGTCCTCATCAATAGATTGATACATAAAGGAATAATCATACAATATCAACAAAATGTCAGTATCAGGCAGCGGCTTCAAATCCAAAATGATGATTTCTTGAAAAGTGGTTATTTAAATGTCGAACTAAGCAAATTAATAAAAATGTAGTTCCAATTAATACATGAATTCCATGGAATCCCGTTGCCATGAAAAATGTAGACCCATAAATTGAGTCTGCAATTGTAAAAGGAGCTTCAATATATTCATAAGCTTGAAGAATTGTAAAATAAATTCCTAATGTTACTGTAAAAAATAAACTTTGTGTTGCTTGAGAGTGATTTCTTTCTATTAAACTATGATGAGCTCAAGTTACTGTAATTCCTGAAGTTAATAAAATTACAGTATTTAATAGGGGAATTTGGAAAGGATTAAATGTTGTAATTCCTATTGGGGGTCAAATTGCTCCTAATTCAATAGAGGGTGATAGACTTCTGTGAAAAAAAGCCCAAAAAAATGATACAAAAAATAGAATTTCTGATAAAATAAATAAAATTATTCCTCATCGTAATCCTGTTGTTACTGCTTCAGTGTGAAGACCTTGAAAAGTTCTTTCGCGAGATACGTCTCGTCATCATTGATAAACAGTTAAAATTGTAATAATATTTCCTAAAAGGAATAAGGATAAATTATATTGATGAAATCATTTTACTATTCCAGTAACAGTTGTTATTGCTCCAATTGAAGCAGTTAAAGGTCATGGTCTGTAATCTACTAAATGGAATGGGTGATTTGAGTGAGTTGACATTAATTTACTTCTCTAGAATAAAGGGTAGAAAGAACAGCGAATACATAGGATTGAATTATAGCAACTGCAGATTCTAGTACTAATAAGGCAATTTGAGTAATAATTAAAATTCTTAAAAAAATAGTAGATATTGAAGGTCCGGTATTTCCTAATAATGTAAGTAATAGATGTCCAGCAATTATATTAGCAGTTAATCGTACTGCTAAAGTTCCGGGTCGAATAATGTTACTAATTGTTTCAATACATACTATAAATGGTATTAATACAGCAGGTGTTCCTTGAGGTACTAAATGTGTAAATATATGTTGTGTATTATTAATTCATCCAAATAGTATAAAACTTAATCACAAAGGTAAAGCTAGTGTTAATGTTATGGTTAAATGGCTGGTTCTTGTAAAAATATATGGAAATAATCCTATAAAATTATTAAATAAAATTATTGAAAATAATGAAATAAATAAAAAGGTTGAACCATTAATTCCTATAGGTCCAAGAAGGGTTTTAAATTCTTTATGTAATGTTAATAAAATATTATTTCATATAATATGGTATCGTGAAGGTATTAATCAGTAAGCTGAAGGAATCATTAAAATTCCTAGAAAAGTTCTTAATCAATTTAGTGATAAATTGAAAATACTAGAAGAAGGATCAAATACTGAAAATAAATTTGTTATCATTTTCAATTTAATGAGTTAATTGATTGTGTTTTAATTAAAAGATTTGATTTAGGTATAGTAGGAATAAAAGAGTAATAATTTATTACATTAAAAATAATAAATGCAATAGAAAAAATAATAAATAATATTAATCAGTTAATTGGTGCTATTTGAGGGATTAAAAAATATCAATTAATTGATAATTTTAGTTTGACAAACTAATGTTATTTGTTTAACTAATTTTTTCATTAGAAGTAAGTGCTAATTTACTATTGAATGGTTTAAGAGACCAGTACTTGCTTTCAGTCATCTAATGAAGAATTTATATTATTAGAAATTCATTTAATAAAATAATTTACAGGAATTCTTTCAATTACAATAGGCATAAAACTATGATTAGCTCCACAAATTTCTGAACATTGTCCATAAAATAATCCTGGGCGATTAATTAAAAAATTAGTTTGATTTAAACGACCAGGAGTTCCGTCAACTTTTACACCTAAGGCGGGGATTGTTCAAGAATGAATTACATCTGCAGCTGTTACTAAAATTCGAATTTGTGAATTTATGGGAAGTACTACTCGGTTATCTACATCTAATAACCGAAAACTATTTAAAGATAATTCATTAGTAGGGATTATATAAGAATCAAATTCAATATTATTGAAATCTGAATATTCATAACTTCAGTATCATTGATGGCCAATAGTTTTAAGTGTAATTGAAGGTTCATTAATTTCATCTAATAAATATAAAAGACGTAAAGAAGGTATAGCAATAAATAAAAGAATAATTGCCGGTAAAATAGTTCAAATAATTTCAATAGTTTGTCCATGTAAGAGATATCGATTTACATATTTATTAAATAATAGCATAATTATTAAATAACCTACTAAAATAGTAATTATTACTAAAATTAATAAAGTATGATCATGAAAAAAAATTAATTGTTCTATTAAAGGGGAAGAACTATCTTGTAAACCTAAATTTGCTCATGTTGACATTATTTATTCTAATAAAAGTAAAATACTTTATATATGGAGCTTAAATCCATTGCACTAATCTGCCACATTAGAAATTAGTTAATAAAGGCAGTTCAGAGTAACTATGTTCAGCTGGTGGAGTATTTTGAAGTCATTCGATAGATGAATTTAGTTGAATTGGGAATATTACTTGTCGTTGGGATGTTATTCTTTCTCAAATAATAAAGAAAAAAAATAAAATACCTAATAAAGAAATTGTTGATCCAATTGTTGAAATTACATTTCAAGCTGTATATGCGTCTGGGTAATCTGAGTATCGTCGAGGTATTCCTGCAAGCCCTAAAAAATGTTGTGGAAAAAAGGTTAGATTTACTCCTGCAAATATAATAATGAATTGACTTTTTAATATTTTTAAATTTAATGTTAATCCAGTAAATAATGGATATCAATGTACAAATCCTGCTATAATTGCAAATACAGCTCCTATGGAAAGTACATAATGGAAATGGGCTACTACATAATATGTATCGTGTAAAATAATATCAATTGATGAATTAGCTAAAACTACTCCAGTTAATCCTCCTACTGTAAATAAAAATACAAATCCTAATGCCCATAAAGTAGCTGGGGAATAATTTAATTGAGTTCCATAAAGAGTAGCAAGTCAACTAAAAATTTTAATTCCTGTTGGAACAGCAATAATTATTGTAGCTGATGTGAAATAAGCTCGGGTATCTACATCTATTCCTACTGTAAACATATGGTGAGCTCATACAATAAATCCTAAAAGTCCAATTGCTAATATTGCATAAATTATACCTAATGATCCAAATGTTTCTTTCTTACCTGATTCTTGTCTAATAATGTGGGAAATTATTCCAAATCCTGGCAAAATTAAAATATAAACTTCAGGATGTCCAAAAAATCAAAATAAATGTTGGTATAAAATAGGGTCTCCTCCTCCTGCAGGATCAAAAAATGAAGTATTAATATTTCGATCAGTTAATAATATAGTAATTGCTCCAGCTAATACAGGTAAAGAAAGTAATAATAGTAAAGCTGTAATTACTACTGATCAAACAAATAAAGGTATTCGATCAAAAGTAATTCCTGAAGCTCGTATATTAATAACAGTAGTAATAAAATTTACTGCCCCTAAAATTGAGGAAATTCCTGCTAAATGTAAAGAAAAAATAGCTAAATCAACAGAAGCTCCTCCGTGAGCAATATTAGATGATAGCGGAGGATAAACAGTTCATCCTGTTCCAGCTCCGTTTTCTACTATTCTTCTTACTAGAAGAAGTGTTAGTGCAGGAGGTAAAAGTCAAAAACTTATATTATTTATTCGAGGAAAGGCTATATCTGGAGCTCCTAGTATAATTGGCACTAATCAATTTCCGAATCCTCCAATTATAATAGGCATTACTATAAAGAAAATTATGATAAAGGCATGAGCTGTAACAATTACATTATAAATTTGATCATCACCAATTAATGCTCCAGGATGACCCAATTCAGCTCGAATTAAGATTCTTAGTGAAGTTCCTACTATACCCGCTCAGGCTCCAAAGATAAAATATAAAGTTCCAATATCTTTATGATTAGTAGAGAATAACCATTGTTGCGATTAAATGGCTGAAATTTAGGCAATAGACTGTAAATCTATTTATGAGAGTTATTCTCTTTAATCATAAAGAATTGGCTTTATAGTCAATAATGATATTAGACTGCAATTCTAAAGGAGTAATAATTTACTAAGGCTTAAAAGATTATTCTTATATTTATAGCTTTGAAGGCTATTAGTTTTTTTAACTTAAAGCCTTAAAGTATAAAATATAAAGAAAATAATATAAATAATCCTATAGAAGAAAGGAATGAATAAATTATAAAAATATTTAAATATAATGAAGTATATGATAAATTAATTATTCAATTATTTTCATTATAATTAAGTATAAATGCTCTGTAAGATAGCCGTATATAAAAATATAAAGTAATTAAAGCTATTAGAACTATAAAAGTTAATAAAAATAATTGATTATTTATTGTTAAAGATTGAATTACTAATCATTTAGGTATAAATCCTAAAAAGGGAGGTAATCCCCCTAAAGACAATAAATTAATAAATAGGAAAAATTTTATAGTTTTTGAATGAAATGATATAGTAAATAATTGATTAATATGAGATGTTTTAAATATATTAAATATAAAAATTATTGAAAAAGTTAAAAATGTATAAAATAAAAAATAAGTTATTCACATTAAGTTTCTATTATATATTGCGGCTAGTATTCATCCTAAATGATTAATTGATGAATAAGCTATTAATTTTCGTAAAGAAGTTTGGTTTAATCCTCCTAAAGCACCAATTAATCTCGATAAAATAATTCTTATAATAATAAGGGGTTTAAAAATAATATATGAAATTAATATTAAAGGGGCAATTTTTTGTCATGTTATTAAAATTAACACATTTAATCAAGAAAGACCTTCTATTACATTTGGGAATCAAAAATGAAACGGAGCTGAACCTCTTTTCAAGAGAAGAGAAGAAAAAATTATTATTTCTATTAAAAAGTTAGAATTAATGTTATTTGAATTTAATAAAAATAAAATTGTAGCAAATAAGAACACTGAAGAAGCTAATGCTTGTGTTAGAAAATACTTTAATGAGGCTTCTGTTGATATTAATTTATTATCTCTTATTAGGGGAATAAAAGATAATAAATTAATTTCTAAACCTATTCAAGCACCTAATCATGAATTAGCTGAAACAGAGATTAATGTTCCTATTATTAAAATTACAAAAAATACAATTTTTGATGAATTATTAAAAATTAAAAAGAAAAGGATTAGAACCTTTATAAATGGGGTATGAGCCCAGGAGCTTGATTAGCTTATCTTTTTATATTTTGGTGTATGATGCACAAAAGTTTTTGATACTTTTAGAAATAGTTTAATTCTGTTAAATATAATGAATGTAATAATAATTACATAATTTACCCTATCAAGGTAATCCTTTTGTCAGGCAATTCATT